CCATTAGAAATGCATTTTCTAGCATTTGAGTCCTTATCACTGAAGGATTTCGCCGTACACTTGAAAGATAACTCAGAAACTCGAAGGAATGATTGGAAAATTGGTTTATATGAATTCTATCTGCTTGAGACCACAAGTAAAAATAACATTGCCACAAAATGACAATGTGATATTTCCATTTATTCATCAGAAGAAAACTTCCCCTTGAAGCCAGAATGGATTTTCCTTGATATCTGACATAATGCATGTCAGGATCCTTGAAGAACCATAGGATATTCTGGAAATCTTTACGAAACACTCCTAGAGGATGTTCTATTTTTCCATAGAAATAGGTTCGCTCAAGAAGGTTTCCAAAAGATGTTGATCGTAAATACAAAGATTGTTTACGGAGAAACATGAATAGGGATTCCCATTCATATACATGAAAATTATATAGGAACAAGAAGAATCTTTGATTCTCTTTTGAAAAAAAAGAGATAGATTTCGTTTTAGTAATCAGACTAGCCCAATTACGAGACTCGTAGAGAAAGAGTCGGAATAAATGTAAAGAGGGGGCATCTTGTATCCAACAGCGGAGATTTTGAACCAAGATTTCCAGATGAATGGGGTAGGGTATTAGTATCTCTGATACATTATTTAAATGGTATAATTTATCCTCTAAAAAGGAAAATGTTGAATGAATTGAGCGGAAATTCTGATATTTTTGTAGATCTTTCCCTTCTTGAGAAGATACTAATCGCAGTGAGAATTTCATTTCCAAAATGACTGAAAATCCGGCGGATACCATTTGATAATAATTTTTTTTTGTAAAAACATTAGCCGAAATAATCAACAACTTCTGTTGATACATTCGAGTAATTAAACGTTTCACAAGCAGTGAACTGGATTTATTGTCATAACCTACATTTTCCACGGGTTCGTAAGGACTGGATCCCTTTAAACCATAATCATGCGCAAGTGCATAAAGAGACTCCTGAAAAAGAAGTGGATAGAGGAAGTCTTGTTGCTGCGATCTCTCCATTTCTAAATATCCTTGTAATTCCTTCATTTGAAATTCGCTTTGAACCAAAAGCAAAGGGTTTATTGGGTTAGCAAATGATACATAGTACGATACAGTCAAAACAGGGTATATAGTAAGAAAATAGAAAATAAAATACCTCGGTGACAACAGATAAGCTAATCAATGGATCCTCTCTTTTTCCACCCAATTGGTTTATGTTCGTTATAGAATACCGAGATGGTTCGAAATCCTTTATTGGTGCAACCCGATCGCTCTTTTGACTTTGGAATAATTTATTTTTATCAATATACCGTTTCTGATACACATGAGTCTCCACTCCATACAGAATCTAATGGAGGTAAAAATAGTTAGGATTCATAAAAAAAAAATGAGTAATCCACTTATGGGAGAACCTTTTCCCGCACCAGGCACTAATCCATTTTTAACATCTAATTAGATCGGGTAATAATTCGAATTCAGAACAGAAGCTCGTTGCTTTTTGCTTCCCTATAATTGGAACCAGAAGGCTCTATCCATTTATTCAATCGACCCAACCGTGAATTTCGTTTGTCCCGCTACAAGAATCATACAAAAACTAGATTTTGTACCGATCCGTTAAGAATCAAATAGTCTCAGAGGTTTACATTGATACGACATGCTGCTTTTTCCACTCACCCCGTTTCAGGATCAGTCGTGGTCTTACAAACTCTACCAATGGTATGTATGAATCCGTTGCTTCATCCAAATGTGTAAAAGATTCTAGGCGCACTTAAAAGCCGAGTACTCTACCGTTGAGTTAGCAACCCGAATAAGGGAATTCGGTTCTGTAGATACGAGCGCAATCAAACAAAAGAATAAAGAGATTGGATTGCACGACCACATCAACAAACAACAAAATGGAACTAACACCCAAATCTAAAAAAAGACAAATCTAAAAAAAGAATTTTCTGATCGATTAGAAACCTAAAACGGAAAAAACAAAAATCAAATGAAAATCGAATAAATTACCCGGTAACTATAGAAAATAGATAGATCTCTTTCCGTTTCAGAAGAGACCTTTTGTGCCACAGCGAATCCAAGGAACACAGCATTTGCATGAAGACAAGTAAAAACCAAATAGAATTGGATCCTAGATCTATGTATCCATGATCTAATCATATTGGATCAATACACTATTGTCAACATGCCAATATCAAGGTTGCAACTACCAAAACGGAATCAAACCATGCCCCGTAACTAAGATTCTTGATTATCTAAGTCAATTCGAAAGCTAAGAAAAGGGAGAATAAGAACGCAAAATGCTAAAATACGCACAGAGAGAGGATAGGACAAGCCCTCCTTTCCCTACTTTCATTTTCATTCGTTTAATTAACCCGAAGTTCATTAAATAGCTCTTTTTTGATTTTGAAATATCGTGAACAATTCCTGTAGGTTGAGCTTTCATAGCTCTATAAAATTCTGAAAGTCAATTCATTAAACTAGTCTGAGCGTATCTTATGC